CATAATTCTTTTTTTCTCTTCTTTGTTCCTTGTCTATAGGTAAGCTATATGTTATTCAAGGCATCAATAGAAAACCCCCAATTTTTTGGGGTCCTGCTTATTTTCATTGGCTTCGGATTAGTAGAATAATTCGGAATAGCGGCCAAGATCTTGGGAAAATCCAAGTTAATGATCAATAGGTTTGGATAAATAATTTAGGAAAGATATTCTCATACTGACACAATATAAGGACAAGTATATGCGAAATCTATCCCTTTTTAGTTAAAAGTTTTCTTCGAATCCAACCTTTCCCTTTAAGGAATTTAATTGGTTAGCATAATATAATATCTAATAAATAGAAAATCGAATAGTGGATAATCTGTTATGAGAGAAAGAAAACATTCTTTGAAGAATCAAGATTCGTAATCAATCCTTGCCTTGTTTGTTGGATTAGGTCTAACTTTCTTGACTAAACTGCAAGCGTGGAACTTTACGAGATGAAATAGGGAAAGACAGAAGATAGAACTTAAAAGGATAATTGAAGTGACTCGTCTTCGAATCAACTTTGGTTGGGGTTCGAAAAAGGAATAAAAATAAAGTAAATTCAAGGAAGAGCTTTCCTTTTTTTAAGGGGCTCCTTGCTCGGGGGATCGTGGAATGCTTTTCTTCTCCTCTTATTCCATATGGAATACAATCAGTTAAAATAAGAAGGAATAGGGGAATATTCGACTGTTTCAATTCTTTATTTATCTTATATTCCAAAATTCTCCCGAAAATCCAATTTCATTTTTCAATGGGGTTAGATGATCTAGTTCTTAATATTATTACTTTAAAGAACTGACAGATTCCACAACAAATCTCTTGATTCGGAATTAGAGACTCATGTCCCATCTGATGAATCAATTTTCTTTTACACTTCTGTATCTCACTCTATCTTGTTTTTTAGTATTATCTAAAATAACCGATGAATTATGAATTTTCCATAACTTAGGTAAGTGCTTTACCAACATATGTAGTGTAGTAAAAAAATAAATGGAATTTAACCCTTTCATGCTTACTATAACTAGTTATTTCGGTTTTCTACTGGCTGCTTTAACTATAACCCCAGCTCTATTTATTGGCTTGAACAAGATACGTCTTATTTGAAATGAATTGAATGAATAAGTCAGAAAATAAAAATCTTTCTTTTGGATTCCTGGTATTCTACGACTCTTTTCCACACTAATTATCAATTCTTTTCTTGGTCATTGAGATTCGTGGATAATTTAGACTACTATTTAGGGATAGATCGTACCTCTTTTTTTTTATCCCCTCGAACAAATCGAAATGATTGAAGTTTTTCTATTTGGAATCGTCTTAGGCCTAATTCCTATTACTTTAGCGGGATTATTCGTGACTGCGTATTTGCAATACAGACGTGGGGATCAGTTGGATCTTTGATTGAGTAATATTTCTTTTTTGATTGACCTCCTCCAGACCAGAGAGGAGGTCAAATTGGAGTTGCAATTCAACTTTGTTTTGTTAAGTTATTTTACTCTGCTTCGACATAAGATAGATGGAATCACGCTCTGTAGGATTTGAACCTACGACATCGGGTTTTGGAGACCCGCGTTCTACCGAACTGAACTAAGAGCGCTTTCATTCAAAAAGAAAACCCTTTTCTACTCCTAACGTGTCTCACGTACGTATAGTATCCACAAATTCAAGTTATACCCACTTTAATCGATCTCCTCGCTACTGCCCATAAAGAAGAAAGAAGTAATAGGTAGGGATGACAGGATTTGAACCTGTGACATTTTGTACCCAAAACAAACGCGCTACCAAGCTGCGCTACATCCCTTTTCCAAATTGTTGTATAATGGCATTGTACACAATTCCTGTCTTGTTTTCCACATCGTAATTTTCTTCTCTTTCTCTATCTATATAGAACCTTCTTGTCATTTCTTCTTTTTGGTCTCATATAATCAAGGAATGGTATACATCTAAAATCCTATCTAATTTCACCTATAAAAGAAAGATTACTATTCCTTGGTAATGTATAGGAAGAAGGGGTCATCTTTTTCTTTTTTAGGGGTAGGAAAATCTCGTCTATACCGTTCATTCTATATATAGAATATTGATTTTGTTTTTTTAGTTAGGAATTTCGCCTAAACAAAAGAAATACAAATGATCTTGGGCAAGAGTATCTGATCATATATGTATTCCAATAAGGAAGGAGGATTTTCAATGCGGGATATAAAAACATATCTCTCTGTAGCGCCCGTGCTAAGTACTCTATGGTTTGGGGCTTTAGCAGGTTTATTGATAGAAATTAATCGTTTATTCCCAGATGCTTTGTCATTCCCTTTTTTTTAATTCTAGTTATTGCTATGCGAGGAATTCTTCGTGACATGACGCAAATTTGCCCTTTTTCAATCCTTTTTTTTTTAGTATAGGAAGGAAAAAGAAAGAAAAGATGGATTGGGTTGAACCTCAGAGTCATGAAAAATTCGGAAAATCCCATTTTGGAAAACAGAAATTCAATCAAAAGCGGTATCCAAGCTAAGTCAGGCCTCAGAAATCAGAGCATAGAAAGAGGCTGGGCTGGCTACTTAAATGAAAGGATTTCGAAGCAAAATCCTTGCTAATTCGACAAGGATTGTATTCTTTAATTATTTCTCTATTTTTTATTACTTAATTTAAGAATTTGAAAAATTTTTTATTCGAATGGGTTTTATTCTTCTTCTTGGGATTCCAAATAGAAGAATAACAGAATAAGTAGAAGAATTAAGTTAAGTCAATCCAAAAAAGAAAGGAGGTTCATGGCCAAGGGGAAAGGTGTTAGAATCAGAGTTATTTTGGAATGTATCAGTTGTGTTCGAAAAGGTGCCAATGAGGAATCGACGGGGATTTCTAGATATAGTACTCAAAAGAATCGCCACAATACACCCGGACAATTAGAATTAAAAAAATTTTGTCGTTATTGTCGCAAGCATACGACTCATGACGAAATAAAAAAATAGGAGCATCGTGTGTTCGATCTTTCCAAAGAACAGATTTAATATATAGAACATAGATAGAATACAAAATACAAATCAATTCATTTGATTTCAGGTAGATATTATTTCATATGTATAGAGGGTATTCATATACTATATATGAATCAAATAATAATATGAATCAAATAATATATGGACCAAAGAAAGACTACTTCTTCTGGATCCAAAATTAATAAAATAAAGAAATCCATTTTTTTTTTTCAAATTTTTAAATAAAGAATAAATCATGTATACATCTAAACAACCTTTTCATAAATCTAAGCAAACTTTTCATAAATCCAAGCAAACTTTTCATAAATCCAAGCAAACTTTTCGTAAATCCAAGCAAACTTTTCGTAAATCCAAACAACCTTTTCGTAGGCGTCCTCGGATTGGCCCGGGGGATCGAATTGATTATAGAAACATGAGTTTAATTAATCGATTTATTAGTGAACAAGGAAAAATATTATCGAGACGAATAAATAGATTAACCTTGAAACAACAACGATTAATTACTCTTGCTATAAAACAGGCTCGTATTTTATCTTTCTTACCATTTCGTAACTATGAGAATGAGAAGCAATTTCAAGCCCAGTCAATTTCAATAATTACTGGTCCTAGACCCAGAAAGAATAGACATATTCCTCAATTAACGCAAAAGTTCAATTCCAATCGAAACTTAAGAAACTCCAACCAGAATTTAAGAAACAACAATCGGAACTTAAGTTCCGATTGTTGATGTTTTATTCGAAAGGGCCAGACCTATATAAAGAAAGTAATCCAGTTTTGATTCTTGTGTTTGTTATAAGAAAGAAAAATGGGGAAGAATAAATAGTTTTTTTATTTATTGCAACATGCTCGTTGATTCCTACCACTTAATCTTAATTTATTGTATCTTCCCGGAGTTCCCTCTCCGGGAATTCGGTTTTAATTATTCCTGTATATTACTTTTTTATCCATTTAATTGAGGATCTTTATTTTATTGGAAATCGTGTAAAGATTATTTGGATTTGATACAGCTACTTGTGCAAGCATTTTACGATTAAGAATCAATTCCTTCTTGTACAGATTGTGTATTAATTTACTATAACTATCGAATACTTTATATATCCGCGTTGCTGCGTTTATCCGAGTGATCCACAAACGACGAAAATCCCTCTTTTGCCTGCCTCTATCTCGATGAGAGGAAACAAAAGCTCTTCTTACTTGTTGAGTAATCATTCGATTAAGTCTTAAATGAGCCCCTCTAAAGTTTGAGGCAAATGAACGCATTTTTGTTCGTCGTCTCCGAGCTATATATCCTCGCGGAACTCTGGTCATTGAATCAAATTAACCTTAATGAATAACTAATGATTTCTCTTCTTTTAGCCATCCTTTTTCCCATTAATAACAAAACGAATTATTCCGATATATAAAATAGTAATTCCAATGGCTTTTGCTACTGTAACCTTCCCAACCACGATTTTTTATTCTATTCTCTTCAGTTATTTCGCATAGAAATAACAAATTCTAACGATACTCAAAAAAATAGTGGGTTCCATCGTTTCTATGGTTCCCTTTTAAACGGTGAGGCCCTCTCTATACACCGGAGCCCTTTCTTTCATTTCATCAAAAGGTATTGTGAACTTGTATAGTTCACATTCTTTGGCTCTACCTATCCATTATAGAGTAAATAGCTCTTTTCACAATAAGAGTTATCCATACAGTGACGGCATTTAATTAGGAAAGTTGGCTAAGTAGCTGACCCTGTTAGTCCGTTCTTTTAAGATAAAGGAGCATAAGCCTTTTTCTTTTTATTACTATTTCCTCCGCTTAATGGATAACCATTTTCTACCAATGGGGGAATTGCTTCTTAATTTCCAATTTAGATGATTGGATTTGCACCAAAGGAAACCAGAAATTCCATATACCATAGAAATCTAGGATAGAGAAGCTCTATCCTATTCATTGGTACCGATCATGGATACTTCAAAAATTGTCTTATTTGTTTGAACTCATGATCTGAACGAGTCGCACATACACCCTAGCACATGTTCCTCGACGCTGAGGACATCCCTTAAGCGCGGGCGATTTTCTAGCATTTCGTATTGGCTGTCTTGCGTTTCTAATAAGTTGTTTAACCGTTGGCATGTCGTATGTATATAGAAAAAAAAAGGATTGGTTTAGATCGATCTTAACCTGATGATTGATCATCATGAAGTATTTCTATTTTCTATTAAATCGCAGAAAACCTGAATTTAGGTTTGAAATAAATTTACAAGAAATCCGGCCACTACCAATCCTTAAACATTTCTGGAAACCACACTGGATCAGTATCGTAGTGCTCGTCAATCATTTCATCCCCTACAATATCGACAAGTCCATAAGCTTTGGCTTCGTCTGCTGACATAAAAATATCCCTTTCCATGTCTTCGGATACAACCCAAAAAGGCTTGCCTGTTCTTAGTGCATAAACCCTTGTGATCATTTCGCGAACTTTGTGTAACTCTTCCACTTCTAGTAAAAATTCTGGTGTCCTTGCCCGATAATAAGCACTAGCAGGTTGGTGAAGCATAATCCTCGCGTGAGGGAATGCTATACGCTTGGTGGGTTCGCCTCCAAGCAGAATGAAGGATGCCATGGACGCAGCTATTCCGAGGCATATTGTATATATATCTGGTGTTACCGTTTGCATCGTATCAAAAATCGCCATTCCTGAGATTAGCCACCCGCCTGGGGAGTTTATAAACAAAAAAATATCGCGAGTTTCATCTTCTATACTGAGATATACCATGAGACCTGTAATATGATTCGTGATCTCGCAACGAATCTCTTGACCTAAAAAAAGTGTCCTTTCTCGATACATAACATTGTATAAGTCAACCCAAGTCGCTTCTTCATCTCCGGGAATCCGGTAAGGTACTTTTGGAACACCAATGGGCATATTAGATTAATATTATTAAATTTAAGTAAGAAAACTACACTTTAATATGGAAACGTAAGAATGGAAGAGAAAGAAAGAATCCGCAGTTTATTGTCTTCATTTTTTTTTTCTTATTCTATATGAATACTATAGATTCTATTAATACGTAGATTGAAATAATACATATAAGGAAGGTAAGACAGATTGAATAAAGAAAAAGGAATCGGTGATTGGAATGATAAACAAAGAGGGATAGGGATCTATTCTTCGTTTTTTCCAAATAGGCCAAGCTACCCATTGCATATTGGCACTTATCGAGTATAGAATAGATCTGCTTCTCTTTCTTCTTACGAACAGAATTGGCTTCTTATTTTTAATGGAATGAAATAAATATTCACGCTTTCTGACACAGAATCCCCTAGAGGGGTTAGGTACATAGGATATGGATAGTCTTTTCCAATGCGATAAAATAAAGCGACATCGTGTCTATTTTTCTTTGCTAAAGGGGTATTTCCATGGGTTTGCCTTGGTATCGTGTTCATACTGTTGTATTGAATGATCCGGGTCGATTGCTTTCGGTGCATATAATGCACACAGCTTTAGTTTCTGGTTGGGCCGGCTCGATGGCTTTATATGAATTAGCGGTTTTTGATCCCTCTGATCCTGTTCTGGATCCAATGTGGAGACAAGGTATGTTCGTCATTCCCTTCATGACTCGTTTAGGAATAACCAATTCGTGGGGTGGTTGGAGTATTTCAGGAGGAACTGTAACGAATCCGGGTATTTGGAGTTATGAAGGTGTGGCAGGTGCGCATATTGTGTTTTCTGGCTTGTGTTTCTTGGCAGCTATCTGGCATTGGGTATATTGGGACCTAGAAATATTCTGTGATGAGCGGACAGGAAAACCCTCTTTGGATTTGCCCAAGATCTTTGGAATTCATTTATTTCTTGCAGGGGTGGCTTGCTTTGGCTTTGGCGCATTTCATGTAACGGGTTTGTATGGTCCTGGGATATGGGTGTCCGATCCTTATGGACTAACTGGAAAAGTACAAGCTGTAAATCCAGCGTGGGGTGTAGAAGGTTTTGATCCTTTTGTTCCGGGGGGAATAGCTTCTCATCATATTGCTGCGGGTACATTGGGCATATTAGCGGGCCTATTCCATCTTAGTGTCCGTCCGCCTCAACGTCTATACAAAGGATTACGTATGGGCAATATTGAAACTGTACTTTCCAGTAGTATCGCTGCTGTTTTTTTTGCAGCTTTCGTAGTTGCCGGAACTATGTGGTATGGGTCAGCAACTACCCCAATCGAATTATTTGGGCCTACTCGTTATCAGTGGGATCAGGGATACTTTCAGCAAGAAATATATCGAAGAGTTAGCGATGGGTTAGCCGAAAATCTTAGTTTATCAGAAGCTTGGTCTAAAATTCCCGAAAAATTAGCCTTTTATGATTATATTGGTAATAATCCGGCAAAGGGGGGATTATTCAGAGCAGGCTCAATGGACAACGGGGATGGAATAGCTGTTGGATGGTTAGGACATCCCGTCTTTAGAGATAAAGAAGGACGCGAGCTTTTTGTACGCCGTATGCCTACTTTTTTTGAAACATTTCCGGTTGTTTTGGTAGATGAAGAGGGAATTGTGAGAGCGGACGTTCCTTTTAGAAGAGCAGAATCCAAATATAGTGTTGAACAAGTAGGTGTAACGGTGGAGTTCTATGGTGGCGAACTTAATGGAGTAAGTTATTCTGATCCTGCTACTGTAAAAAAATATGCGAGGCGTTCCCAATTAGGGGAAATTTTTGAATTAGATCGGGCTACTTTGAAATCGGATGGTGTTTTTCGCAGCAGTCCAAGGGGTTGGTTCACTTTTGGTCATGCTACCTTTGCTTTGCTCTTCTTTTTCGGACACATTTGGCATGGCGCTAGAACCTTGTTCCGAGATGTTTTTGCTGGTATTGATCCAGACTTGGATGCTCAAGTGGAATTTGGAACATTCCAAAAAGTTGGAGATCCAACTACAAGGAGACAAGCAGTCTGATACCACATTGCTATGGTATCTTTCATCTCTCTTTTTTGATTTGACATGGGAAACATCTCCCATCCTTTCTTTGACTCTTTTTCTTTCTTTATCTTTATATGGGAAAAGATCCCAAATGACAAATGAATAGGTGTGGAAGTTATAATTGTAAATAAACCACGATCGAATCTATGGAAGCATTGGTTTATACGTTCCTTTTAGTTTCGACTTTAGGGATAATTTTTTTCGCTATCTTCTTCCGAGAACCACCTAAGGTTCCGACTAAAAAAATGAAATAATTTCATTGAAGTAAGAAGTCTCCCAGATGGGGAGACTTCTTACTTCAATTAGTCCCCGTGTTCTTCGAATGGATCTCTTAATTGTTGAGAGGGTTGCCCAAACGCGGTATATAAGGCATACCCAGTAAAGCTTACAAGTAAACCAGATATGGAGATGGCGACTAAAGTTGCTGTTTCCATTTTTATAGAATTTCAAGATTACAATGGATCTACGAAAAGATCTTGTATTTACAACTACAACGGAATAGTATACAAAGTCAACACCAATGATTAAATAGAATTTATGGCTACACAAACCGTTGAAGATAGTTCTAGACCTGGGCCAAGACGAACTCGCGTAGGTAGTTTATTGAAACCCTTGAATTCGGAATATGGGAAAGTAGCTCCGGGTTGGGGGACTACTCCTTTTATGGGGGTCGCAATGGCTTTATTCGCGATATTCCTATCTATCATTTTAGAAATTTATAATTCTTCTGTTTTACTGGACGGAATTTTAATGAATTAGGTTTCTACTAACTAAAACTACGAAGTCATTGTTTTTCCATCCAAAAAAGCCTTTCTACTTTAAGCTATACATTTCTAGACATTCTGGTAGTTCGACCGTGGAATTTTTTTGTTTTGGTATCTCTGGAATATGAGTGTGTGACTTGTTAGAATGGATCCTATTGATAATACATAGAAAGGGCCTGTTATCTCTATCAAGATGATTCTAATTCGTCGGATATTTTTTATTCTAGTATCTGGAACACGAAATAGATAGAGTGGATCAAGAAAAAAAATGGAACTATGATTCATACTCACTATTCAGACCTCGCAACCAGACTGCAAAAAATTCAAGTAGTTTTTAATAAAAAAAGAAATTTTCTTCCTTCCAATTTTGTTTGCCCAAAAGACAACTTTTTTTTCTCTCGATTTTGTCGAGTTATTACACGGATTCAATAAATGATCATCAAGCGGTTCTTATTCGAAGAACCCTTGCCTTTTGGTTAGCTTGAGACTCAATCATCGTGGCTCTAGTATGAATCTAAGGTTTTAATTGAACTGATTCATAGGATCGCAACAAGATAATTTCTATCAGAAAACTACTAGAATTTTTGCTTTATTTATTTACTAGTAAAACAAGAGTAAATCTGCATTACGCAAAAAAAAAAAAAAGAAATCCAAAATAGGGAAGAGAAAAGTCAAGAAGCCTCTAATGACCAACATAAGGGAAAGAAAGAAAGACAGATGAGCCAACTTGAGATTTTTTGGCATTATCATCACAAAGAATAAGTTCTGGATTTTTCTTATTTCATATCTTCAAGGCAAATCGACCCAATCCAGTGGCTGATGAAGTTTTGAACCTTTTTTTTTCTAATATCCGTTGAAAATTTGTGTGTTTCTGCTTGAGCCGTACGAGATGAAATTTTCATATACGGTTCTCGGAGGGGGACTCGGGTTAGTTACCTATCTCAATAAAGTATATGATTGGTTTGAGGAACGTCTTGAGATTCAGGCAATTGCGGATGATATAACTAGTAAATATGTTCCTCCTCATGTCAACATATTTTATTGTTTAGGGGGAATTACACTTACTTGTTTTCTAGTACAAGTCGCTACCGGTTTTGCTATGACTTTTTACTACCGCCCAACCGTTACAGAGGCTTTTTCCTCGGTTCAATACATAATGACCGAGGCCAACTTTGGTTGGTTAATCCGATCAGTTCATCGATGGTCAGCAAGTATGATGGTTCTAATGATGATCCTGCACGTATTTCGTGTGTATCTCACAGGTGGATTTAAAAAACCCCGCGAATTAACTTGGGTGACAGGTGTGGTTTTGGGTGTATTGACTGCATCGTTTGGTGTAACTGGTTATTCTTTGCCTTGGGATCAAATTGGTTATTGGGCAGTCAAAATTGTGACAGGTGTACCTGAAGCGATTCCGGTAATAGGATCGCCTTTAGTGGAGTTATTACGTGGAAGTGCTAGTGTGGGCCAATCCACTTTGACTCGTTTTTATAGTTTACATACCTTTGTACTGCCTCTGCTTACTGCCGTATTTATGTTAATGCACTTTCCAATGATACGTAAGCAAGGTATTTCGGGTCCTTTATAGGGAAGCCATATCATAGAGAAAGATAATTCTAATTTTCATATATCATATCGGGTAGGTTGTGGTATTTCATTGCTACAAACATGGGTTATTGTAAAATAAGACATGTCATTTGGATACTTTTCTTCAACTCCGAAGTATTTTGATACAAATAGTTGAAGTTCATTTTATGAAAGAAAATAAGGCGGATTATGGGAGTGTGTGACTTGAATTATTGATTTGGCCATGCAGATAAAGAATTGGATCTGCCACATTAGAATTCACAACCAAAGGTGTCTCCGCATCCAATCAACACGTAAGTCCCCTATCTAGGAAGGATAGGCTGGTTCACTTGAGGAGAATATTTTCTATGATTATACCCCAACCATGTCATCCATGAACAGGCTCCGTAAGATCCCATAGAGTAGAAATAGAATAAGTCATGTGACATGATCCAATTCTCTATTTATTACACTTACTTTTTTTATTATAGTATGGAAATGCATTCATTTTCTTTGCATCGATTGCGATCCGCAATACTATCGGAGTAAAAGAAGGTATCTAAAGAAGAACGTAGGCTAGACTTTTTGATTTTTTATTAGTAACAAGTAAATACTTTGTTTGGACGTAAGAAACTTGCGATATTGAGGGGATAAACACCAACTAATCAAGAGACATGAGACAATCCACAAAGCAATTGATCATGATCAAATTTGCAAGCCAACTTGGATATTGAGCATTTACCCATAAGAATAAGATTCTTTTCAATAAGTAGTTGTAGGTGCAACTTCGGAAAAGAGAATCTGATAAAGCTTTTCTTACCTAGAGTCATTGAGTCATTATATACCTTATTCTATTATGGATCTTCCACGGTCTTTTTTCTTTCATTCTTGCTCGAGCCGGATGATGAAAAATTCTCATGTCCGGTTCCTTTGGGGGATGGATCCTAAAGAATTCACCTATCCCAATAACAAAGAAACCTGACTTAAATGATCCTGTATTAAGAGCAAAATTAGCTAAAGGGATGGGACATAATTATTACGGGGAACCCGCGTGGCCCAACGATCTTTTATATATTTTTCCAGTAGTAATTCTAGGTACTATTGCATGTAATGTAGGTTTAGCGGTTCTCGAGCCGTCAATGATTGGTGAACCGGCGGATCCGTTTGCAACTCCTCTGGAAATATTACCCGAGTGGTACTTCTTTCCCGTCTTTCAAATACTCCGTACAGTACCCAATAAGTTATTGGGCGTTCTCTTAATGGTTTCTGTGCCAACGGGCTTATTGACAGTACCCTTTCTAGAGAATGTCAATAAATTCCAAAATCCATTTCGTCGCCCAGTAGCTACGACCGTTTTTTTAATCGGTACTGCAGTAGCTCTTTGGTTAGGTATTGGAGCAACATTACCCATTGAAAAATCCTTAACTTTAGGTCTTTTTTAGGGATTTTTCAGGTTGATTCATTCAACCGTGAAGTACCGTGCATAGGTATCTAGGGAAGATTCACTTGGAAGTAACTATTTCCTAGATACCTAAAATCCATTTTATTATGATCCATTTCGCGAAAATATAGATTGTGCCAAAGATGCAAAATTGTTTTCTTTTTTCTTTTTATTCTAACTCGAAAAAGAAGAAGAGGAAAAAATTGCAATGGATTTAAAACGAGAACTTATTCTTAGGTAAATCGATTGGGAGATGCTTCTCTAGAGTGTCCCATATCTGTTTTCCATCTTCCATACGAAAACTGTCAATTCTCATAAGATCTTCTTCAGTCTTACTCAAAAGGTCCAATAGTGTATGTATATTGGCCCTTTTGAGACAATTATACGTTCTAGAAGGCAATTCTAATTGATCAATAAAAATACAATTCAATGGAATTCCTTTTTTGTTTTTCTTTAGATTAGTTAATCTTTTTTGAAAGGTTAAAAGGGGTGGAGTAAACCTGTTTTTATTTTCTTCGAAACTAGTGCCCTCTTCCTCCGCGTGTAGAAAAGGAAGAAATAAATCAATCAAATTACGAGAAGCCTCATAAAGCGCTTCCTTAGGGGTTAAACTTCCATTCGTCCATATTTCTAGAAAAAGTATCTCGTGTTTTTCATTTCCATTCCCACAAGAAAAAATACTATAATTCACATTTCGAACAGGCATGGATACAGCATCTATGGGATAACTTCCATCTTGAGAGTTCTTTCTGAGTTCCGTGTGATATCCGCGATCTCTCTTGATCTGTAACTCAATACAGAAATCAATGGGCTCTGTCAAGTTAGCTATAGGTTGTGCCGTATCAACGATCTCTACGGAAGGTGGTAAGATGATATCTTGAGCAGTTATGTATCTAGGACCTTTGACGCAAATTGATGCGTCTCTAACTCCATAGAGATTACTTCTCAATACAATTTCTTTCAAATTTAGTAAAATTTCTTGTACGGATTCTTCAATACCAGCTATTGTAGAATATTCGTGTGGCACGCTCCCAAATTTTGCACGTGTGATACATGTTCCTTCTATTTCTCCAAGTAAAGCTCTTCGCAAGGCAATACCGACGGTATCCGCTTGACCTTTTCTAAGCGGGGACAAAATGAAACGACCATAATAAAGACGCTTACTATCTACTCTTGATTCAACACACTTCCACTGTAGTGTTTGAGTGGATCCTGCTACCTCCTCTCGAACCATAATAGACTAGTATTATTATTTGATCATTGAATCGTTTATTTCTCTTGAAAGCGTTTTAATTCTTTTACAGACGTCTTTTTTTAGGAGGTCGACATCCATTATGCGGCATAGGTGTTACATCGCGTATACAACTTAATCGTACACCACTTTTAGCAATGGCTCGTAATGCGGCATCTCTTCCACTACCAGCACCCTTTACCATAACTTCTGCTCGTTGCAAACCCACTGTACGAATAGCATCTACTGCTGTTCTTTGACCAGCATAGGGTGATGCTTTTCTTGAGCTTTTGAATCCACAAGTACCCGCGGAGGACCAGAAAACCACCCGACCTTGCGGGTCTGTAACAGTTATAATGGTATTGTTGAAACTAGCTTGAACATGAATAACTCCTTTTGTTATTCTACGTGCACTTTTCCGTAAACTAAAACGCGCATTCCTACGCAAACCAATACGCACTCTCCTACGTGAACCAATTTTTGGTATAGCTTTTGTCATATTTTATTATCTCATAAATATGAGTTAGAAATAACAAAAAGAAAAAAAGATACAAAGATATCCGTTTCAGGGTAAAATATATCCTTTACTTTAATTATTAATTATTTTATTTGGAATTTGGACGTTTCCGCGGGTACTTTTTTTACTTTTTTTTACTTTTTAGAAAGTAAAGTTCTTTTTCGAAAGATTACCCCTGCCTTTGTTTATGCTTCGGATTGGAACAAATGACTCTAATTCGTCCACGCCTACGAATCAGTCGACATTTTGTACAAATTTTACGAACGGAAGCTCTTATTTTCATATTTCCGTATTCCTTTCTTAAACTATGAATCTAATCTTTGGGAAAAAATAAGTCTCTTCGCTTGAATTTTGGAACTTTGAATTTATTACCCTAGAAAAAAGAAAAACCTAATCCTTTGAATCTTTGGTATCCTTCAAATCTTCGGTATCCTTCAAATCTTCGGTATCCTTCGAGTCTTCGGTACGCTTCGAATCCTTATGGGGAAGTCTATAAATTATACGTCCTTTGCTTGAATCATAACGACTTACTTCAATTTTGACCCTATCCCCCATCAGTATTCGTATAGAACTAGACCGGATCTTTCCTGAAATATAGCCCAGGATGATGGTGTCATTCTCTAGGCGAACGCGGAACATTCCGTTGGGTAGGGCTTCCGTAACTAAACCTTCGAAAGTGACTTTTGCTTCTCTCGGGTTTTTTTTTTCTCTCCTATTTTTTTTTTCTGTCATATTTTTTTTTCTCCTATTTTTCTATTTTGATTTTCAAATAAAAAAAAACGTTGTATTTTTATTTGAAAAATAGGAAGTTCGAGATAGAATTCGAGTACTATAGGAGGGGCGATTACCATATATAACATAAGACTTCTCCCCCAATTCTGTTTAGTCGAGCTTCTCGATCTGTCATTATACCTCGAGAAGTAGAAAGAATAGCAATTCCCATTCCGCCCAAAACTTTAGGAATTCCTTGATAGTTGGCATAAATTCGTAAGCCGGGTCGGCTGATACGCTTTAAAAAGGTTCTAGTTCTATATATTCCTTTTCTAGTCTTTCTCTTTTGATGTCGCAAAGTTGAAACCAAGAAATATCTGTTACTTTCCTGATGTTTCCGAACACTTTCAATAAAACCCTCTCGTAGAAGTATTTTAACAATGTTTTCGGTAATATTTGTAGATACTACTCGAACTGTTCCTTTTTTATTCATGTCCGCGTTTCTTATAGAGGTTAGTAAATCAGCAATAGTGTCCTTGCCCATAAGACTCTAATTCTAGGTTCCTCCTAATTTTTCTATAATCAACATGTTTTCTTTTTTTTTCTTTTACTTTTGGATTTTAAAGCATATACGTGAGACATAATCTACTAATTTTTTCTTTGATCTATATCTCGCCTACTAGTATTTATAATACTTCAGGAGCTAATGAAACTATTTTAGTAAAATTCAATTCTCTCAATTCCTCGGCGATCGCGCCAAAAACTCGAGTTCCTTTTGGATTTCCTTTTTGATCAATGATAACCGCTGCATTGTCATCATAGCGTATTATTATACCGTCTTCGCATTTGAACTCTTTACATGTACGTACAATTACAGCTCGAATTACTTCGGATCTTTCTAGAGGCATTTGGGGCACTGCGTCTTTGATTACAGCAACAATAACATCACCAATACGAGCATATCGCTGATTACTAGCAGCTCCTATGACTCGAATACACATCAATTTTCGAGCTCCACTGTTATCTGCTACATTTAAAAGGGTCTGAGGTTGAATCATATTATTTTGATTTCAATTTGTTATTTCTATGCAAAAGGATGAAAGAAATATTGTCCTTCCAGAAAAAAAAACCTGGTTTTTTTTATCTTCAATACTCCTTTTTTTGGATGCTATATCTCTAATCGAAGAAATTGACTTCGTATGGGCATTTTACTGGCAGCTATGGAGATAGCTGCTCTAGCTACAGTTTCGGATACTCCGCCCATTTCATAAAGTATTCGACCTGGTTTAACAACGGCTACCCAATATTCGGGGGATCCCTTTCCTGAGCCCATACGTGTTTCCGTGGGTCTTAGTGTAACCGGTTTGTCGGGAAATATACGTACCCATATTTTTCCACCACGACGTGCATATCGTGTCATTGCTCTTCGTCCTGCTTCTATCTGTCTCGACGTGATCCAAGCGGGTTCAAGTGCTTGCAGAGCATATCTACCAAAACAAATACGATTGCCTCGGCAGGATTTTCCCTTCATTCTTCCTCTATGTTGTTTACGAAATCTGGTTCTTTTGGGGTTATAGTCGATGGTTCCTTCTTAGTTCCATCTCTACTGCAAAACTGGACATGAGAGTTTCTTCTCATCCAGCTCCTCGCGAATGAAATGAGAAAGCGTGCAAATTTCTCTAATTCCATAATATTTTGGAATATTATGGATAGATGCACATTAATAGATAATAGAAAAAGTTAGGGTTTTTTTAATATTGAATTTGTTCAAATAGAAAAATATATAGTCAAGAAAGAAGATCTAGAATATATCTAGATGTGTGTGTCTATTTATCTATATTCTATATTTATAGATAATGTAATCTTTCTTAAAAAAAAAATCTCCTTATTTTGACTCTTATTGAATCGCGGGAAAGTATTCTAATTCAATAAAGATTTCGCGGGCGAATATTTACTCTTTCCTGTCTTATTTGTTAATTTATAACCTTACCAAATAAGGCAATTTTTTTGGTTTGTTCCGCCATCCCACCCAATGAAGTCTTAGGATTCTTTTCAATAAAATCCTATGCAGTCATAGGTTCTGTCGTTCCCACTACTTCTCCTTTAATGGTTAGGTCTGAATCCCACAATGGAGCTTTCCAAAAATTTCTTTCCGAGTCAATTTTCTCAGTTTTATTAACCCGGGCCGCTCTTTATTTTATTATTGCTTAAAATTTCTATTTTTTGTTTCAAGTTACGATTTCGAATTCTCTGTTATTTTTATTATATTGATGCTTTATCACATTGCCTTTTATGATGTAACTCATAGACCATACATATTGGAATCCTATATCTTTCTTATTCTTCTTCCTTCTTTCTATCATCCCTCCTTTTATCCACATCCCTTTAGTTTTGCTTCACAACCTAGAATCCGTTTTCTTTTTTAGAGAATAAATTGCAGTTGCTACAACTATATGATAGATCTACTCATTTATGATAGATGTATTTATTCATATAGTGACTGTTTCTTAGTTAGGATCTCGACAATACGAAGCAATAGGTTGGTTATTAGTTAATTTTCTATAATTACTAAGTTTTTTCTTTTTCTATTTAGAGTAGGGTTCAGTCAATTTTTTTTGAATCTCCATTTTTGACTCTAAAGAAAAAACTAACGAGTCACACACTAAGCATAGCAATTATATTAAAAGATTTATCAATTTTCATTAAATCTTATAGAAAGAGGTAGAATTTCTTCTTTTTTTTTCAGGGATTTCAGGAAAAATAAGGCTCTTGTCATTTTTTATTCTATCACTGAACAGAATGGGAAGACAAGGCTAGTTATTCTTCGTCTACGAATATCCAAATTTTTACACCTAATACTCCATAGATAGTTCGAATTGGATAGCAGCAATAATCAATTTTAGCGCGAATTGTTTGGAGGGGAAGTCTACCCTTTTTGATGCATTCGGCACGTGCAATTTCTTTCCCTGCGAGACGACCTGCAATTTTTACTTTTACCCCCCTTATATCTGCTTTTTTAGTTAATTCAATGGCTTTTTTCATTGCCTTTCGGAATGAAACTCTATTTTTTAATTGGAAAGCTATATATTCTGCAAGAATGTTAGGTTGTCTATAAGGTTCTTTAACTTTTTCAATAGCAATATTAAGTCTCTGGTTTACAGAATTAACTTCCTTTTGTAGATCTTTCTCTAATTCTTCGATTGCTCCTTTTTTCTTTAATAAATTGGGGAATCCAATATGGATTATGACGTGGATCGTATCGATTTCTTTTTGAATTTCTATACGTGTAATTACTTCAGAACTTGAGCCTGAGTCCATTTTTCTATTATGTGTAATTACTTCGGAACTTGAGTCTGATTCTATTTTTCTATTCGAGCCTTTTTTCCTATTCTTTTGTATATAGTTCTTGATACAATTCCGTATTTTTTTATCTTCCTGTAGACCTTCAGAATAATTTTTTGGTTGTGCGAACCAAAAGGAATGGTGATTTTGGGTTGTACCAAGTCTGAAACCGAGTGGATTTATTTTTTGTCCCATATTTTTCTATTCTATTTTTTTTTTACTGGGAATCGAAATCTAAGATGGATCTAAAGATTATTTAGATTTCTTTACTATATTTAGTACAATTGTTATATGACACATGGTTTTTTTTATGGGAGAACTACGTCCTCGAGCTCGAGGTCTTAATTTTTTCATGATAGTACTCCTACTGACTTCGGCTTTAGTGATGAATAAATTCGCTTTGTCGAAATCCCTATAATGAGTAGCATTTGCTGCTGCCGAATAAACCAACTTTAGGATGGGATAAGATGCTCGATAAGGCATGAGGTTCAGTATCATAACAGTTTCCTCGTAGTAACGCCAGCGAATCTCATCAAGAACTCTTTGTGCTTTGAAAACAGACATATGGATGCGTTTTTGTGCTTTGAAAACCCGTTCGAACTTAAGTAGACGATCGGTTGGAACTTTCCTTGCGAGTTTCCTTAGCCCACTCTTCTTCTTCTTTATCCTAGGGGTATACTTTACCAGTTTGAAACTTGTCATAAATAAGGTTATTCCCCGCCTACCTTTGTTTTTTTTATTTTGAATCTTTCTATTCTGAATTCAGTTAACGACGAGATTTAGTATCTTTTCTTGCACTTTCATAACTCGTGAAATGCCGAGTAGGCACGAATTCCCCCAATTTGCGACCTACCATAGGATTTGTTATGTAAATAGGTATATGTTCCTTTCCATTATGAATCGCGATTGTATGGCCAACCATTGCGGGTAGAATGCTAGATGCCCGGGACCACGTTACTATTGTTTCTTTCTCCTCCTTCATATTGACCTTTTCGATTTTTGCCAATAAATGATGAGCTACAAAAGGATTCGTTTTTTTTCGTGTCACAGCTGATTACTCCTTTTTTCCATTTTAAAGAGTGGCATTCTATGTCCAATATCTCGATCGAAGTATGGAGGTCAGAATAAATAGAATAATGATGAATGGAAAAAAGAGAAAAATCCTTTAGCTGGATAAGGGGCGGATGTAGCCAAGTGGATCAAGGCAGTGGATTGTGAATCCACCATGCGCGGGTTCAATTCCCGTCGTTCGCCCATCGCATTATTGCAAATTCCAAAAATGCAATTTTCCATATTCCTAGTTACGTATTTACTTACGGCGACGAAGAATAAAACTATCACTATATTTTTTCCTTTTCCTAGTTCTTCTTCCAAGCGCAGGATAACCCCAAGGGGTTGTGGGTTTTTTTCTACCAATGGGGGCTTTCCCTTCACCGCCCCCATGGGGGTGGTCCACAGGGTTCATAACTACCCCTCTTACTACGGGGCGTTTACCTAGCCAACACTTAGATCCGGCTCTACCCAAACTTTTTTGGTTCACCCCAACATTACCCACTTGTCCGACTGTTGCTAAGCAATTTTGGGATACCAAACGGACCTCCCCAGATGGTAATCTTAAAGTGGCCGATTTACCCTCTTTTGCAATCAGTTTCGCTACAGCACCTGCTGCTCTAGCTAATTGCCCACCCCTTCCACGTGTGATTTCTATGTTATGTATGGCCGTGCCTAAGGGCATATCGGTTGAAGTAGATTCTTCTTTTCTCTCAAAAAACCCCTTCCCAAACTGTACAAGCTTCTTCCAAAGCATACAGCTTTCTAGATGTATATGACGATCTCTAGACAGATGGATCTTATATGAATCGTATGATGAAGTACCACATGAGTGGATATATAGGAAAGGAATCCAAATCTGCCGAATCGCTCATGTTATGATCTTCTACATCCTAGGTCTCCGCGTTCCGTCATCTGGCTTATGTTCTTCATGTAGCATTCAGATCGAATGACTCTATGAAATTACGTCGATACTTCCACATATTATGGGTAACGTAGGAGACATCCCTATTTTCCCCGGGGGGTCTTAATTACCACTGCTTAGCTTTCAATTCGCCTCTGACCATCAAATTAAATGTGAATAACCCGTCCTCCTCTCTTTGAAACAAGGGGCGCTTCCGGTTCTGTGCGTGCTTCAAACAATTTTGTCTTCTCCATATTACCATATCTCTAGAGTCAATAATTTTCTATGAGGAACTACTGAACTCAATCACTTGCTGCCGTTACTCAACAGTTTTCTGTTGAGGTCTATCCCGTAGAGGTAGTCAAATTGGATCAGTGATCGATTTCTAGGTTTCGTCGTAAACCTAATTGGTTACTTCCAATTACGTAAATCAATAGTTCAAACCGCACTCAAAGGTAGGGCATTTCCCATTGATATAGGAACTTTTGTACCAGAAACAATAGTATCTCCAATTATAGCCCCTCTGGGATGTAAAATATATCTCTTCTCACCATCCCCATAGTGTATGAGACAAATGTATGCATTTCGATTAGGGTCGTATTCTATGGTTACGATTCTACCAGATATGTCTTTTTGATTCCGTCGAAAATCGATTTTACGGTATAGGCGCTTATGACCTCCCCCTCTATGCCTTGCGGTAATGATTCCTCTGGAATTACGACCTTTACCACAACGGTGCCGTCCATGGATCAAATTATTTCGTGGATTGGATTTCACTTGCCTGTCTACGGTTCCCTTGCGTGTGCTCGGGATAGGTGTTTTGTATAAATGTTTCGCCGTATTATTAAGTATTCTCCTTTAGTTTTTTTCTCTATCTAGAAGTGGAATAGAATAACCCGGTTGAAGGGTAATGATCATACGTCTGTAATGCATTGTATGTCCCAGAATAGGTCCCATTCTTCTACCCTTTCCGGGTAGTCGATGGCTATTCACAGCTACTACCTTAACACCAAAGAAGAGTTCGACCCAATGCTTTATTTCTGTCTTAGTGAATCCCGATTCGACATTAAAAGTATATTGATTCTTTCCCAATAAACGAAGACTTTTTTCTGTAAATACTGCGTATTTGATTCCATCCATAAATCGACTTTCCCTCCTATGCTCTGAGTTCCAGTATCGATAAGAATTCGAGTTCTTATTGTTCTTATGTTATGGTATGAATATACCATACCAATTCGTTATGTATGGATGATGGATGAGATTCCATGGATAGAGAGCCAGTTCCAATAGACTTATGGAACGTTCCCGTTCGCGTGCATCCAGCAGGAATTGAACCCGCAAATTTACCAATTATGAGTTGGGCGCTTTAACCATTCAGCCATGGATGCTTAACAGGGATCATCGTACATCGTAAATAACCAATTTTCATATAGAAAGACATATCATAGAAAAATGAAATCGAAAATATTCGGAGATGGCAAATATTCGGAGATGACTATGAAAACACCTCTCTGGATCCTCGAATTGAAAGAGAGATTGAGAGGGATCAAGAATCCTAATTCTCGCTATTTGGAATGGATCCAATTCTATTGAGTCTGACTCATAGTGATCATTTCTCTTTAGCAAAGAATGACCTTGGTTATCAAAGGATTGAACAACCGGGATCCATTTACTTATGATACCTAGTTGACATTGATAACAAGGATCTAATGAATTATGAGTTTAATAGATCCTCTTTAGCAGAAAGACGTATATTCCTTGCTCATTATCAGACAATCACTTATTCCCAAACCTCGTGTGGGGCTAATCGTTTTCATTTACCATCTCATGGAAAACCCTTTTCGTTCCGCTTAGCCCTATCGGGTATTTTAGTGATAGGTTCTATAGGAACTGGACGATCCTATTTGGTCAAATACCTAACGAAAAATTCCTATTTTCCTTTCATTAAGGTACGAGGGCTTCTTATTCCACAAGAACGAAAGCACCTTTTCATTCTTTCATATACTAGGGGTTTTTACTTGGAAAAGACAATGTTCCATACTAAAGGATTCGGGTCCATAACCACGAGTTCCAGTGCACTAGATCTTGTAGCACTTAGCAACGAGGCCCTATCCATTAGTATTCCACATAAGAAATCCATTATAGAAACTAATACAATTAGATTGGCTCTTCATAGACAAACTTGGGGTTTGCGAGCCAAGGTAAGACCGGCTCGGGATCATGGGACCCTTTTCTATCAGATAGGAGGGGCTCTTGTACAAAATAGACTTCTAAGTAATAACCCCATAGAATCTATCTATATAAAGATAAAGAGGCAATCGTGTCAGGAAGCGGGTTTTTCTTTGGCCAAAGGGTACTTCGAACTTGGAACGAGCATGAAGAGATTAACGAGACTTCTTTCTCTTTTGAGTTTTTCTGGCGGACCGGTCGCGCAAGATCTTTGGTCTTCCCCCGGAACCGATGAAAAAAAGTGGGTCGCTTCTTATGGACTCGCTCAGAATGATTCTTCTCTATCTATAGTTCATGGCCTATTAGAAGTAGAAGGTGCTCTGGTGCAATCCTTACCGACAGAAAAAGATTGCAGTCAGGTTGATAATAATCGAGTGCCATTACTTCGTCGGTCCGAACCAAGGAATCCGTTAGAAATGTTTTGAAATGGATATTGTTCTCTCTTTGATCAGGGATTGCTATATGAAAAGAAGTGGAGTTTGAAAAAGGGAACGGAATGGTCAAACCGGAACTGCTAGAGGAACGAATTTTCAATAGCATAACTTGGGCTCCTAGAATATGGCGCCCTTGGGACAATCTATTTGATTGCAGGGTTTTGTTCCGAAGCAAAGATATCCGCGGAGGCCGGTTCGTTCGTCCTATTCTGATATTCAGGACCAAGAGGTACTGGATTCTCTTTCGGATAGGCCCTGAAAGGAGAAGAAAGGCTGAAATGCCAACGGACCTCTGTCTATTCTCTAATTCACCCGATCCGATAGTACCCGTTTTTGGAACGTCCAGT